GGATATGCATTTGAAATGGATGACCGAGTTATTATATATATCATGAGCGATAGGGAAATGAATCGAGTAATCTGTTCTTTTATCCAAGAAAAGGTATTTCTAGTTTGCATGGTCCAATCGTTGATCCCGAAAATTTCTACAATAAATTGGGTAGGTTGCTAGTATAGTTCCCTATCCGCGATTCTGCTATTTACTTTACTGAACTAAATTGACTTTAACTGAAAAATATTACTGAAATATGGGAGGAACTCCCCGCCTTGGCTGGGTAGAAATAGAAAGAGTAAGTACGATTTTAAATGCTTTGATTATGTACAAAGTAAGAAACATTATAAATTATAATTGGATTAATGTCCGTATTTCTTTTTTCTTTTCAGTCATTCAGTGAATGATAAATCACTACAAGCGATGGAGATACACGATTTAAATAACGGAAAATCCAATATTTCAAAATTGTATCTAGAATGACTGGGAAGGTGGAAACAAGACCAGATATAATTTGATCGTTATGAGCAAATCCAAAATCTTTGTAGATAGAGCCAATCATTAGTTCCCAACCGTGAGGCGAATGAAATCCGATACATAAATCAGTTACTAAAAGAATAGAAAAAGCTTTTATTGTGTCGCTTAAGTTATATAGGAATTCCTGAATCCAAGAGTTAAGAAGAATAAGTTCTTTATTCCCCAGAAGAGAATAACCACTTAGAATAAGTAAACAAATTATATTTGTTGAGAAGTGCAAAATCATCTGGATACAATCCTCATTGTGCATCTTCATCAATTGAATCGTTTCAGTGTGGATTCCTATACGAAGCTTTTGTAGATGTGTTTCCGGGCATTCTTTTATCATTTCGTCCAACAGGCGGAGTTCCTCTAATTCGATGAATTTTTCTAGAAGACTCTTTTCTTGAATATCATTCAAAAACGTTTCGGATTGCTTAATATTCCACCAATTAGTAATCCAAGATTCCAGACTTTTTTGAAATGATAAAGAGATCCACCAGGGTAAAAATACTATAGATGCAAGATATAGAAAAGGAATAAATGCTTTCTTTTTTTCCATTTTTTTTTTCATCTATAAATTGTTAACGAACCCATCGCGTTCGTCGAATCTATGCGATCTAATATTTCTATCAAACATGAGTTCTATTACAAAGTATCGAATCCATGAATCTATTCTCTTTTTTTTTTTTTTACTGAATTGAGTTAAGTCGATTTCCATACGAATAAAAGACCTCTTTTTCTAGACAAATTTTGTCAAAAATTTGGAAGCTTGAATCTAATCTATTAACTAGTAAGCTAATTAATTTGTCGACAAAAACAGTTTTCCTTTTTGGTTGTTCTGTATACGTCTGCTTTGACCCGCATAGGCATTCGGATGAAATTTCCGTTGAAATTTCCGTTAAGGTATGCTGTAGAAAAATAGAATTGTCGAGTTTTTATTTTATTCCGAGCTAAGAATAAGATAAGAAAAAGTTAATTTCAAAATACTTCAATTGGTACACGCAAAAAATAGGCCAATTCAGCAGCTTTTTGTTCAATTTCTCGTGGAGTCAAATTCTCATCAGTACGCGTCAAGGGAATGGCCCCCTGACCTCTGATTTCCAGATAAAGGACACGACGAGTAGAAATACCTTCTTTAAGTTCTATTCTAATAGACTGAATATCTTTTATAAGAAATCGGAGGAAGATGCGACGATTTTTTCCAGGAAATCCCCAACGAAAAATACATACTATTCCTTCTTTTCTATCGAATCGATCATAACCACTACCCACATTCAACAAAATTGTACACCACAAATAGGAGCTAATAAAGAGGCCTGCGATCCCATAGAAAGACATCACGAGCCCTTGCGGAAAAAAAATGATTTGCTGGGGGGGAAATAAAGATATAAAATTCCTACCAAGATAGCTGGAAATTCCAACCAATAAGAAGCCTAATGAACCTAAAAAAAGGATAAATGCCCAGCAGAAATTACTTATTTTTCGAGATCCCGTTATAAGTTCTATCCATATACGTTCTGATCGCCAATTCATACTAGATCTGGTTGCATTTAATTTGAATTGAAAGAATACCAAAAATGAATTTGACTTTCCTTACTCTTTTTGTTTCCGATGTAACTCTCATCAACTAGTACTATTCTGATGTGAATCTTTACTTTAAATTAGTTATATCGAAGATAATAAGATCTACCCCTATATCATGTTTCCACTAAGGGCTCTTTCTTTCATTTATGTTTGGGATAAATCACATGGTATACGATTCTGCTAAATCGATATCTGTGTTATGATTCAAGTCTAAGTCTTGAAAAATGAGATTTGGCCTACAAGATCTAAACAATCTTGTTTTTTTGAACATGAAGAAATAAAGAAGCCATTGCAATTGCCGGAAATACTAGGCCCACTAAAGGCACAAAAATAGATGGAAAGTTGATAGTTGTCATAGAATGGGTACCTCGATTTACTATATTGTACCTGTTTATTATATTTTTTTTTGTTATTATATTAATTAATTAATTAGAATTCTATAGAAGTGAGTATAGCATATAATAAGTGCAAGGAATGTCGAACTAAAAAAAAGAAGCTTTCTACATATAATATATGCTAATTGACTTTACTTTATTATTCTTCATCTTTTCTTCTTTTTTTTCTTCTAATAACTAATAAAATACCTAATAAAAAAAAGAAAATAAATGGAAAGAATAAAGAATAAGGTTTTTTTATAACTTATAAATAAAATTTCCAAAGGATTCTTTAGAATCCGATCCATACCTCTTGGATCGGATTCCCGGAAAATCTCGAAAGATGCAAAAAGCTATTTTTGCTGTAGTAATTATATACTATACATATGTAAGAAGGGGACATTCTATTTTTGAATTTCACAGAAGGAAAAGGAAGAGGTCGTTCTTTTCTCTTGTTGATAGAGGTTTCCTTATTAGTAATCGGAAATATAATGAATATATATAATTATTTATATCACATTTTGTGATTCTTTATATTCTACAATTAGGGTGTCGCCAACCAAAAACCCCCAGTCTTCCGGTTTTTACTTTTAGTCCATTTAATTCCAATAAACCAAAAACCAAATACTTGATTGACACAAATAATTGACCTTAATGTTCGGCTTGATTTTGATTCAAAGGAAAAAAAGCGTGCAGCTGAAATAACTCACTTAGAACGGCTTTTAAAAGATTACGTGGTACGATTGGATCGAATAAACCCTTATGGAATAAATATTCGGCTGCTTGTGAACCTTCCGGTACTGTCTTATTCAATGTTTGTTCAATTACTCTTTTACCCGCAAATGCAATGTAGGCATTGGGTTCGGCAATAATGATATCCCCCAACATACCAAAACTTGCTGTCACCCCACCAGTAGTAGGAGATGTAAGAATTGATACATAAAATAATTTTTTATTTGATTGATAATCATATAAAACAGACGATATTTTAGCCATTTGCATTAGGCTCAAACTTCCCTCTTGCATGCGTGCTCCTCCGGAAGCACATACTATAATAAGGGGGAGGAATTTTTTAGTAGCATACTCAATCAACCGGGTGATTTTTTCCCCTACTACAGATCCCATACTACCTCCCATAAACTGAAAATCCATAACCCCAATTGCTACAGGAATACCGTTTAGTTGACCTATACCCGTTTGAACAGCTTCAGTTAACCCTGTCTTTCTTTGATAAGAATCAATACGATCTTTATAAGGTTCCTCCTCCGAATGAAATTCAATGGGATCCATAGAAACCATGTCTTCATCCATAGGATTCCAAGTACCCCGATCAATCAGAAGTTCGATTCTATCTGAACTACTCATTTTCAAATGATATCCACATTGTTCACAAATATTCATTTTTGACTTAAGCAATTTCTTATAATTTAATCCATAACAATTTTCGCATTGAACCCACAAATGCCTATATTTCTGCGTTACATCAAGATTATTGGAACTTTCTCTTCTAGTTAAATTAGTACCATTCGTGATAGTTCTTGTTCTTATACTGAAACTTTCACTTCGATTTCTACTTTCACTAAAAATGTAACTCAAAATGTAATTGTCACTGTAATCGTCACTACCACTTAAGATGGAACTCCCAATACGGATTTGAGAATGAAGATAACTGTCAATGCAATTATTAATGTGATTATTCCAACTATAACTATATTTAGTAACATACCTGTAACGATCATTATTGGGATCGCCACTCTTAGATCTAGTATTCAAATAAGTTGAATTCGCATAATTCAAAAAAGAACTTTGTAGTTCACTGTCAATCTCAAAAATTTGATTTTCAATATCAAAATATATAGAATAACTGTCCCCCTTACTATTTCTAAGTAAAAAAGTATCATCAGAGATGAAATTCCGAATGTCCATGACACGAAATAAATGATCCGCATTACTGTAACTAGAACTGTCACTATTTCTCCAACTAGGAATGTTTTTTTCTGTATCATTTAAGCTCGGATCTTTCCCTCTACTGGTATTTACAATAGGACCAAGACTTTCCCTTGATTTACTTAATCCACAGCCGTGTTCTAACTCCTTCTTAGACAACATCGAATTGAACCACCATTTTTTCATAGAGCTTTCGTGACCCCTATTTGCATGAAAATAAAATAGATGAATAGTCATTCGATGAAAAAAATTTGAACATTTCTTATCAGAATAAGCATATAGATCCAATTACTACGATTATTAACTAAAAACGAAATATGAGTGAGTATTGTATTGAAAGAAATGATTCTCTTTTGTAAGAATCCATGGTATCACTTCATTGTATATGAATATATGAACAAAAAAAAACTTCATTGTAATTGTATATAAATATGATAGAACTTTTTCAATTCGAAACTAGAAAAGGCAGGGTTTCCCATATCGTGTTAAATTAACATCAAAAGAGAAGAAATATTTCTTCTCTTTGAAGAATTTATTTCGTAAAATCTCGTCTAACATAAGAATGAATAAGTTTCTATTTCAATACAGAACGAA